TTGTCTGACTCATGGGGATATGAGAAAGTGTTTTTAGTGCCAAAACGAGTAATACTAATAAAAGGCTGCACCGTGCTTCTTACATTTTCGTTACTATTTTCATTACTATTAATTCGATATGTGTTTAAAAAATAAGTTTTTTCATTGTTTTTCGTCGTTAATAAATATAATAAACGCAAATTTTTTTTAATAATTTCGGGTCCTTCTTTATCTTTACCCCATAGAGACATTGAATAGAACGAACTGCTTTTTTTGCCACTGTAAGTTTGAAAATAAACGTTTAAATGTCCTTCAAAAGCAAGTAAATAGATCCGAAACATATAAAATGCAGTTAATCCTGCTGTGGACCAAGCTATTATTGCAAAAATAGGTGAATACAACCAACTATCATTAAGAATTTCATCTTTGGACCAAAAACAAGCAAGGGGTGGAATACCAGAAAGAGAAAGTGTACCCAATAAAAAAGCAGTTTTTGTAATTGGTACATGTTTTCTTAAACCGCCCATAAGAACCATATTCTGACTTTTATCTGGAGAATATCCAACAATAGCTTCCATCGCATGAATAATTGATCCAGATCCTAAGAACAACAATGCCTTCGAATAAGCATGAGTAATCAAATGAAATAAAGCAGCTCGATAAGACCCCATACCTAGAGCTAACATCATATAACCCAATTGAGACATTGTAGAATAAGCTAAGCTTTTCTTAATATCTTTTTGAGCAAGAGCTAAAGTGGCTCCTAAAAATAATGTTATTATACCTATCAAAGCTATTAGATTTAGAATGTAAGGTATAACTATGAAAAGAGGAAGAAGCCGAGCTACAAGAAAAATTCCTGCTGCTACCATAGTAGCGGCATGTATAAGAGCCGAAATGGGGGTAGGCCCTTCCATGGCATCAGGTAACCATACATGAAGTGGAAATTGGGCGGATTTAGCAACAGCGCCGGCAAATAATAGGGAGGCGCATAAAGTAACAAATAAAAAATTAACTTCATTATTAGAAACCAAGTTATTGAATATTTCAAACAAATCCCGAAATTCGAAACTACCTGTTATCCAATAAAAACCCAAAATTCCTAATAATAAACCAAAATCCCCGACACGATTAGTTACAAACGCTTTTTGACAAGCATTCGCGGCACTGGGTCGTGTGAACCAAAAACCTATTAATAGATAAGAACACACTCCAACTAATTCCCAAAAAATATAAATTTGTATCAAATTAGAACTAGTAACTAATCCCAACATTGAAGTATTGGAAAAACTCATATAAGCAAAAAATCTCAAATATCCCTGATCATGAGACATATAATTGTCACTATAAATAAGAACCATAATTCCAACAGTAGTGATTAATATCGACATAATAGAAGTAAGTGGATCAACCAAGCAGCCAAATTCTAAAGAAAAATCATTATTGATGGTCCAAGACCATACATATTGATAGACAGAATTATTATTTATTTGCTGAATAGAAAAAAGGGCTGAAAAAACCATAACTATACTTAATAATAAAACACTAGGAAAAGCCCACATACGGCGAAGATTTTTTGTTGCCGTTGGAAAAAGTAGAAGTCCTGTTCCAATTAAGATAGGAACTGGAAGTGGAATGAAAGGTATAATCCATGAATATTGATATGTATATTCCATAAAAAAATAAAAAAAAAATTATCTTAATTAATTGTTTCTGAGTCACCGGTTCTTATTTCTTTTCTTTTGAAAGGGGTCGGTTAATAAAAAAAAATTAAGATATATAAAATAAAACTTAAATAGAATTTTCTAGCCTTAATTATTCTGAATCTTTCCAAACTACTTCAAATATTTAAAATCAAGAGGTTATAATTGGTCAAATGATATAAATAAGTCACTAGTGAAAAATAAATACGTATTTAATTTTATTAATACTGAATTGTTAATATTAAATTCAAATTTTTAAATAAAATTTTATGAAGATAAAAAATGAAAATTAGAATTTTCATTTTAATTATTACGTATTACAATAATTTTTTTATATCTATAGAACAAGGATAAATAATTATACCAAAAACAGTATTTGATATGAATCATAAAGCCCATAACTAAAACTATTTATTGTAATTCGGTTATTTAGAATCATTAACCAATTTGTTTTGTAACTCATTGTTTGTCTTCCATTACAATAAAAGCTATTTGTAGGAAATGCTATGATATCCAACACTTTAATTTTACGGAAAAAAAAAGGGGGCAAATAAAATGCCTTTAAATTATGTATTTTGTATCCTTTAACAGATTAACTACTAGTCTCATTTGATAATTAAAATTTTGTGGACTCTTTCTTCGAGCTTGAACAATTAAATTAATATTAAATTAATTAATATAATAGAAAAAATTATTAAAGTTTTTTTTTTTAATTAAGCGGGAGAAGGGTTGGGTTATTAAACTTTTAGATTTTTTTATTACATGTATAAATGTAACACGACGAAAATAGAAAGAAAACGAAACGGACAATCTTTCTTTTTTTTTTTTTTTATTATTATTTTTTTTTATTTTATCAACTTCAATCTATTTGGCATAGTGTACCTTATCGTTCTTATTAATATTTTATGTGATTTTTAACCCCCCCTTTTTTTTTGGAGTCTAATTTAGAGAAAAAATAGATAGAGAATAGTAAAGAACAATTGATTTTGAACAATAGATGTCTTTCACATCCAACCGAAAAACCTATTATAACTTTTTAATGGCAGTTCCAAAAAAGCGCACCTCTATTTCAAAAAAACGTATTCGTAAAAATATTTGGAAAAGGAAGGGATATAGGGCAGCATTGAAAGCTTTTTCGTTAGCGAAATCTCTTTCTACCGGGAGTTCTAAAAGTTTTTTTTGTGTAACAAATAAATAATCTGAATCGTTCTAATAATTAATAAAGTAATATAATTTTGTTTATAGTTTATTTATAAGATTTATAAGTTATAAAAATGATAAATAATATTTATCAATTATAATTAATATTAACATCATAATAGTATAGTAAAAGATTAACATCATAATAGTATAGTAAAAGAATAAATATTAATATATAAGATAAATTACAATATAAACAATATACATTAAAAATAAAATAAATAAAAAAGAATTAGTCTCATAATGTTTTAATTTAAAACGAATATAAAATTGAATTTGTTTTACTTTAATTTGAAGCCAAATTTTTCTTTCGTTTCTGATATAGATAAGAATTCTGTTGTCTACTGAATTCTAAAAATGAATGGTACTTTTTTGTTTGAAAAAAGGGTAAACGCAAGCGCAAGGTTTCGCCTTTCATTTTAGTATGTTTTATCATTTTCCGGATGGGGATTATCACTTTCCCCATCGCCCTTACTCAATAATAAAAAGAATTTTTTTTAGTTATATTTTTGATTTTATATTATAAAGAAGAGGTCGTTGAAACTAATTGATTAAGTTTAAAATGTTTTTTATAATCTTTTAAACCATTATTTTGGGTTTTAGAAATTATTATCACTATATAAATTCCTTAAACCCAATTAAATTAATATTAATAAAAGCCCCGTTTCCATTTTTAGGTAGTTATATGACGAATGCGCCAATTTTGAGTGATCTATTTTAGATCCTATGTTTCGATTGGAAGATCGATCAAGATATAATATATATATATTAATTATAAAATTTATAAAATATTTTGAAGTACGGTACAATTTCTATACGAAATTTTTTTATATGATTGATACGACCATCCCAAATACCTAACTTAATGGGTTTGCTAAATCTTAACGCAAATTCTCTACACAACAAAAAATCCTAACGCAACCTAACTATGCAAATATTTACATAAATCTTTTGAGTGTATCGCTGAAATTGTGTTATATAAAAATTCTATTTTTTTATTAATCGATAAAATGCATTTTTTATTTTAGATTAATAAAATAAATGATAAAAGAAATTAATCATTAAAAAATGCAAACGAGGCAGAACATTTTTTTTACTTATATCCAGGGATTGAAGTAAAAATTATATAGTTACAACTGTTACATTTTAGTTTTAGGAGAGCATAAAGTAATAGTCTACGAAAAAATACATTGTTAGTTCAGTTAAATAAAATTGACATCCTAAAATACTAAATAACTAAATAAAAAAATACTAAATTAAATAACTAAATAAAAAGATAATAATAAGAAAAATCAATATTATTAACGTTAACGAAAACGTTTTAATCCCTAATTTTTAAACAAGTTTTTATTCATCAATTTGAATGGTTTCCTAAAAAAAAATATTGGATTGAATTAACTCCTTCAAGCTCGACGATTGAATAAAAATAGGTTATTATGATTTCGAATAAGCCGCTATGGTGAAATCGGTAGACACGCTGCTCTTAGGAAGCAGTGCTAGAGCATCTCGGTTCGAGTCCGAGTGGCGGCATGGCATCTTCTAAAAGAGTAAGTCCTATAATGAATTCAATTCCAATTCCAGATTTCAATTCCTATAATTGAGGGACGCCCTTATTAATTTAATAATTTTTATGATATTTTCAACTTTAGAGCATATATTAACTCATATATCCTTTTCGATCGTTTCAATTGTAATTACAATTCATTTGATAATTTTATTAGTCGATGAAATCGTAGGACTAGATGATTCGTCAGAAAAGGGGATGATAGCTACTTTTTTCTGCATAACAGGATTATTAGTTACTCGTTGGATGTATTTGAGGCATTTACCATTAAGTGATTTATATGAATCATTAATTTTTCTTTCGTGGAGTTTTTCCATTATTCATATTATTCCGTATTTTAAAAAACATAAAAACCATTTAAGCGCAATAACCGCGCCAAGTGCTATTTTTACTCAAGGTTTTGCTACTTCGGGTCTTTTAACTGAAATGCATCAATCCGCGATATTAGTACCCGCTCTCCAATCCCATTGGTTAATGATGCACGTAAGTATGATGGTATTGAGCTATGCAGCTCTTTTGTGTGGATCATTATTATCACTAGCTCTTCTAGTCATTACATTTCGAAAATTCATAAGGATTTTTAGTAAAAGCAATAATTTAGAAAATGAGTCAGTTTACTTTAGTGAGATTCAATACGTGAACGAAAGAAACAATGTCTTACGAAACACTTCTTTTATTTCGTCTCAAAATTATTACAGGTATCAATTGATTCAACAATTGGATCGTTGGAGTTATCGTATTATTAGTCTAGGGTTTATCCTTTTAACCGTAGGTATTCTTTCGGGAGCAGTATGGGCTAATGAAGCATGGGGATCATATTGGAATTGGGATCCAAAGGAGACTTGGGCATTTATTACTTGGACCATATTCGCTATTTATTTACATATTCGAACAAATAAAAATTTTGAAAGTGTAAATTCTGCAATTGTGGCCTCAATGGGCTTTCTTATAATTTGGATATGCTATTTTGGGGTTAATCTATTAGGAATAGGGTTGCATAGTTATGGTTCATTTACATTAACATCTAATTGAATAAAAGACTTGACGAATATAAACATAGGACGGCATACAGGTATATATACGAAAACTTCATGTAAACAATCAAGAACCATTTGAATCATTTCCATTACTTGATTCAAATGGTTCTCACAAATTCAAAAGATATCTAGTTATAATAGAATTCCAATTTATTTTTTTTACTTAAAAGAATATAAAAGACTCATTTTTTTATTGTACAATCAACCATTTTTAAAATCATGGGATTTCAGTTTCATTTTTTGGTTTACTCACAAAAACTATCGAAAAAAATAATTGGATATAATAGCTTCGACCTTGTCAACTGATAATGATAAAACGAAATCGGGATAAACACCAATACCTATTACAGGTAAAAGGATAGAGATCGAAACAAATAATTCTCGCGGTCCAGAATCAAAAAAATAAGAGTTTGGGGCATTAAAAAGCTTGTATCCATAGAACATCTGGCGTAACATAGATAATGAATAAATAGGAGTTAATATCATTCCAATTGCCATTACAAAAGTAATTAATATTTTTGTCATTAAAAGATATTTTTGACTAGTAAGTATTCCAAAAAAAACTAACAATTCGGCAACAAAACCGCTCATGCCCGGTAATGCAAGAGAAGCCATTGATAAGATACTGAAAGTCGTGAATATTTTTGGAATTGCGATAGCCATTCCGCCCATTTCGTCGAGATAAACAAGACGTATTCTATCATAACTCGTTCCGGCCAAGAAAAAAAGCGCAGCGCCAATAAATCCGTGAGAGATTATTTGTAAAATGGCTCCGTTGAGTCCTGTATCGCTTATAGAACCAATTCCTATAATTATGAAACCCATATGAGATACAGAAGAGTAGGCTATTCTTTTTTTTAAATTACGCTGACCGGGAGATGTTGAAGCTGCATAGATTATTTGAATTGTGCCTACTATAATCAACCAGGGAGAGAATATAGAATGGGCGTGGGGTAATAATTCCATATTGATCCGAACCAATCCATACGCTCCCATTTTTAATAAGATTCCGGCTAAAAGCATACAAGTACTGTAATGTGCCTCTCCATGGGTGTCTGGTAACCATGTATGTAAGGGTATGATCGGTGATTTGACAGCAAAAGCAATAAGAAATCCAATATAGAATATTATTTCCAGTGCTACAGGATACGATTGATTAGCTGATGTTTCAAAATTTAATGTTGGTTCATTGGAACCATATAAACCAATACCCAAAACTCCCATTAATAAAAAAACGGAACTTCCTGCAGTGTACAAAATAAATTTTGTAGCTGAATACAAACGTTTCTTTCCCCCCCACATGGATAGAAGTAGATAAACTGGAATTAATTCTAACTCCCACATGATGAAAAAAAGTAAAAGGTCTCGAGAAGAAAATGGTCCTATTTGACCGCTATACATTGCTAACATCAGAAAATGGAATAGTCGGGAATCTCGAGTAATCGGCCGAGCCGCTAAAGTAGCTAAAGTTGTGATAAATCCTGTCAGTAAAATGGGTCCTATAGAAATTCCATCTATTCCCAATCTCCAGTAAAAATCAAAAAAATCGATCCATTTATAATCCTCTGTCAGTTGCATTAATGGATCATCCAATTGGAAACGATAACCGAATGCATAGGTTGTTAGAAGGAGTTCCATTATGCATATACCTATAGTATACCACCGAATTATCTTATTTCCTCTATGAGGGAGAAAGAAAATTAAGGAACCCGCGAATATTGGCAAAACTACAACTAGCGTTAACCAAGGAAAATTATTCATGGTAAAAACAAGATAAACTTGGACCAGAAAAACCCGTGCTCAAAATAAATAGTTTTTGAGCGCGGGTTTTTGTCGGTAAAGGTAAAAAAATCAAATGTATTCAAGTAGGGTTTTCTGGAACGTATTAATAAGCCAGACCCATACTTCGAGTTGTTTCATGCCATAAATAAACTCGAACACTCAAGAAATCTGTCGGACAGGCGGATTCACATCTCTTACAACCGACACAGTCCTCTGTTCTTGGAGCAGAAGCAATTTGCTTAGCTTTACACCCGTCCCAAGGTATCATTTCTAATACATCCGTTGGGCAGGCGCGCACGCATTGAGTACACCCTATACACGTATCATAAATCTTTACTGAATGTGACATTTGGATCTATAAATTTTTGAATGTCAGAAAGTTTCGATCTAGTAAACTTGTAAATGAATCATATATTTAGACACCAGATGAATCAATAATTTATCATAATTTTTCTAATCAATCTACTTCTGGATTGACTCATGCGATAGAGCCAAGATACTTTAATTTCTTACATTTTTGAAAACATGTATTATTACGTAATGTATGGTCATGGTAATTCTAATTTATGAATATTAGAATTTATATGATTAATACTACTTATTCAACAAATTCGATTGATTGATACGAGTTGATTTTCTGTTACGATAAATTGATGAAACAATAGCCGGGCCAATAGCTGCTTCAGCGGCTGCAATAGCTATAACAAAAATTGAGAAAATATTTCCTTTTAATTGGCGACTATCAAAAAAATCAGAAAATGTTACGAAATTCATATTAACCGCATTCAGTATAAGTTCAAGACACATAAGGGCTCTAACCATATTCCGGCTCGTGATCAATCCATAGATACCGATAGAAAATAAGTAGGCACTCAAAACAAGTACATGTTCGAGCATCATTGACCAACTCCTTATCAATTTCGATTCATTTCAATATGAACTGAACAACAATTCAACAGATTCAATTGACTAGAATAAAAAAAAGTACGGAACAAAGGCAGATTTTCTATTGTTAATAGAATAGATTGAATAATTTCTATTTTAGACATAAACAATCTTTAATTAAAGGGAAATAAATGTAATGTAATGTAATGTAATAAAACCGAACAGAGTTTAATGTGCATTGCTAATTCTATAAATTTTTTACTGTCGCGCCACGGCAATTGCACCTATCAAAGCGGCTAAAAGAATTATCGAAACGAATTCAAATGGAAGAAAAAAATCTGTTGATAAATGAATTCCAATTTGTTGACTATTACTTATCAAATCTTGCTCTATAATCTGGTTTGATCTTGTAGTCCAAATAATTCCGTACCATGACGTATCCGTAATAATAATCATGAGTAAAACAAAAATACTTGTACAAACTGGCAAAGTAACCACATCCCCAATGGTCCAAAGATTCAAATCTTTGTAATATTCTGAACCATTCATGAACATCACAGCAAATACGATTAAAACATTTATAGCTCCCACGTAAATAAGGAGTTGTGCAGCAGCTACAAAATAAGAGTTTAATAGAATATAGAATAAGGATATACAAACAAGAACCAGTCCCAATGAAAAGGCAGAATAAATGGGGTTGGTAAATAATACCACCCCCATACCTCCTAGTATAAGAACCGATCCCAGAAAGACTAAAAGAAAATCATGTATTGGTCCGGGCAAATCCATTATATGTAAAATAAGAGATAAATAAATAGAAATGTTTTTCATGACCTTATTGAGACCCGACCAGAAAATTTTTTTTTATGATTTTTGAGCAATTCCTAATTTAATCCTAAGTAAATAAATACTAAGGGATATGAATAAATGTGAGTACTATTATTGGACTAATTTCATTCTTTATCTGAAAGAGTCGTTCTAATTCTAAACGATATATTTAAAAAAAAATTATGGATATATTAATTAATGGATTTTCAATCCAAATTAAGACGCGTTTCTTACCAACCAATCAATAGTTGGTATTTGTAGTTATTGACCAAACAACACGAAAGAAACCGAAATTCCTTCTATATTAGTTATTAGTAAAGTAATTATAAATTATTCGTTAATAAGAGATTTACTTATTTATTTGAGGCGAATTCAAAATTGTTCGAATTGTATAATCGTCAATTACTGACATTGGTAAACGACCCAAAGCAATTTGATTATAATTCAATTCGTGACGATCATAAGTAGAAAGTTCATATTCTTCAGTCATTGATAAACAATTCGTTGGACAATACTCAACGCAATTACCACAAAATATACAGACTCCGAAATCAATACTGTAATTAAGCAGCCGTTTCTTGCGAATATCAGTTTCCAATTTCCAATCAACAACGGGTAGATCTATAGGACATACACGAACGCATACTTCACAAGCAATACATTTATCAAATTCAAAATGGATTCGACCGCGGAAACGCTCCGCGGTGATTGATTTTTCATAAGGATATTGAATAGTTACGGGTAAACGATTTGCGTGGGATAAAGTAATCATGAAACTTTGACCAATGTACCTTGCAGCTCGTACTGTTTGTTGACCATAATTCATGAACCCAGTTACCATAGAGAACATATCGTTAATATATATATGAATAGTTTTATGTTTGTTTATTTCTCTTGTTTGAGACACGTTGTGAATATAGAATGTTACTTTACAGTGAAAAGAGTTGGAAAGAAGTTGTTAATAATAGATTACCGAGAGAAATAGGTAAAAGAAATTTCCATCCAAGATTCAATAGTTGGTCCATTCTTAGCCTCGGTAAAGTCCATCTTGTTGTGATAGGAATGAACAAGAACAAATAAGTTTTAGCTAATGTAATAAAGATACCAATTATCGCTCCAAAAACTCCACATGTTTTATTTATTTCAAAAAGCTCAGAAACATATATGTCCGGAATAGATATATTCCAACCTCCCAAGTAAAGAACTGTTACAAATAATGAAGAAACCAATAGGTTTAGATAGGAAGCAACATAAAATAACCCAAATTTTATACCCGAGTATTCGGTTTGATAACCTGCTACTAACTCTTCTTCTGCTTCTGGTAAATCAAAAGGTAATCTCTCACATTCTGCTAGGGAAGAAATAATAAAAATGATAAACCCTATAGGCTGACGCCACAAATTCCATCCCCAAAAACCATATTTTGATTGCGCCTCAACAATATCAATTGTACTTGAACTGTTAGATAATTATAGTCGGTGATACCATCACTGTTACCATCGCTATTACAGAACCGTACATGAGATTTTCACCTCATACGGCTCCTTGAAGGCCAGAAATAAATATAGGGACCGCGTCAGTATTCTTTTTTGAATCTTGATATGTTTGTAGGATGGATAACTATCGGCCGGTCCCAAATTAGACCAATTGAATTCTGTCTGTTATAATTATTTTAATTCAAAATTAAATAAAAAAAGTACTTCTGAATTGATCTCATCCTTTCTTTAATTTAATAATTTCAATAAGAATTTCAATTCTTCTTTGTTCAGTAATAACTTAACTGTTCAATAAAATACTTCTTGTAAAAATATCAATAACCCGTTGGTTTCACGTACGAAAAAAAAATTCTATATTAATTAATGAATTATGACACAAATTATATATCTATTAATATGTATATGGGAAAGAATAAAAGTAACAAAGAATAAATAAAGTATATCTTTATTTATTTTTTTTTTTCGTTCCTATTCTTCTTTCTATTTCTGAGAAAAAGAGGGCTTTCAAAATAAAGTAAAGGATTATTTCGTTTCGAATAGTTATTTATTAAATCGGTGGATAGGAGTATACTCTGGATTGGAATCGTGTCATGGGGAGTACTGCCTGATCATTTCTACCAACTTAAAGCCCCAATTAGTATTCTTTGTTTGTATATTATGTAAAAATGTCCTTTTGGAGAATTTACATAATCTCCATTACTAATCCTTTACATATGTTCGTGTTTCTAACCATCCACTCGTTTTTGCTCAATCCCCCGTTATGCTAATACATAAAAATGATAGTGAAAACTCAATACGGTTGATCTTTTGAACCCGCTTCAAGTCAGGATGACTAATCAACCAATCTTGGGGGAAACGGTCTCTTCTGTTTATGTTTATTTCCGCTTAACTCTCTAACTCTTATACATAGAAAATGAGAATCAATCTTTTTACTGCGAATTTATATATAAGCTGTTTTCTTTCACTCATATAACTATTTGATTTAGTTCATCAACCCGAATAATGAATAAAAAAAAATTAAGATATCTACTCAATCCATTCCAACCCTTTCCTTGAAAGGAAGGAATAGAGAAAAGTTTCTGTCTATGTATCAACGAATCGCACGTAGAGATATTGATAACACACATAAAGTTAATGGTATTTCATAACTAATCGATTGAGCAGCAGCTCGTAGACCGCCTAAAAAGGAATATTTATTATTTGACCCGTATCCCGACATAAGAAGTCCAATTGGAGCAATACTGGAAATGGCAATCCATAAAAAAACACCGATATTGAGATCCGCTAAAACAAGGTGATATCCAAAAGGAACTACTGAATAGCTTACTAAAATTGATATGACTGCTATGGATGGCCCGATACTGAATAAACGAGTATCCCCCCTAGATGGAAAAATATTTTCTTTGAAAAGTAGTTTTGTCCCATCTGCTAGAGCTTGAAGAACTCCCAAAGGGCCGGCGTATTCAGGTCCAATACGTTGTTGTATCCCTGCCGATATTTCTCTTTCTAACCATACAATTACCAGTACGCCTATTGTGATTCCCACTATAAGAGTCAAAATAGGAACAAGAACCCATAGAATTCCATAAACCTCTTTAAAAAATTCTAATCTAGAAAAAGAATCGATATCTTGTACTTCCGGTGTATCAATTATCATTTCAACGATCAACTTCTCCCATAATGATATCTATACTACCTAGTATCGTCATAATATCAGCCAATTTCATTCTTTTAACTAACCGCGGAAGAATTTGCAAATTGATAAAACCCGGCGGGCGGATTTTCCATCTCCAAGGAAAACCACTCTGATCCCCTATGAGAAAAATTCCCAATTCTCCCTTTGGGGCTTCTACTCTCACATAAAGTTCTTGTTTCGGCAATTCAAATGTAGGAGACGGCTTTTTACTAATAAATCGATATTCAAAATCATTCCATTCCGGATTCCTTTCTCTATCAAAGTATCGTATTTCTAAATTCTCATAGGGTCCCCCTGGAATTCCTTCCAGGGCCTGTTGAATAATTTTTACGGATTCTATCATTTCACCAATTCGGACTAGATAACGAGCCAATGAATCTCCTTCTTTTTGCCACTGTACTTCCCAATCAAATTCGTCGTAACATTCATAATGATCAACTTTACGAAGATCCCATTGTATTCCGGAAGCTCGCAGCATTGGTCCCGATAAACCCCAATTTATTACTTCCTCTCTACCAATAATGCCTACTCCCTCGACTCGTTCTAAAAAAATAGGATTTCGTGTAATAAGTTTTTGATATTCAGCAACTCTTGTTAAAAAATAATCGCAGAAATCCAAACATTTATCTATCCAGCCATGAGGTAGATCGGCCGCTACTCCTCCGATACGAAAATAATTATGCATCATTCTCATACCGGTGGCAGCTTCGAATAGATCATATACTAATTCTCTTTCTCTGAAAATATAGAAAAAGGGAGTTTGTGCACCAATATCCGCCATAAAAGGACCGAGCCATAACAGATGAGAAGCTATACGACTCAACTCCAACATAATTATTCTGATATAGCTGGCTCTTTTAGGTACTTGAATATTTCCCAACTGTTCCGGTCCGTTTACAGTTATTGCTTCTGTGAACATAGTAGCTAAATAATCCCACCGTGTTACATAAGGCAAATATTGTATAATTGTTCGATTTTCCGCAATTTTTTCCATTCCTCGGTGTAAATAACCCAATATTGGTTCACAGTCAATAACATCTTCACCATCTAGAGTAATGATGAGTCGAAGAACACCATGCATTGATGGGTGGTGGGGGCCCATATTGACTATCATGAGGTCTTTTCTTGTAGCCGGTATATTCATAGGTTTTTCCTCGATTCATTCTTTCATGAATTGCTGAAAACGAAAAAAAGTTCATTAAAATTCAAGATCTAATAAATCAAATAATTAAAAATGCCTTTATAAAAATCAAATTAACGAGTTTTTGACTCCCGAATATCCAACCGATTAATTAATTCTTTATAACATATTCTATTTTTCTTTGACAAATAAGACAGTAATCGTTGGCGTTTTCCCAGAATTTTACGTAAACCTCTCTGAGATAAATAGTCTTTTTTGTGTAATTGTAAATGTGAAGTAAGTCTTCGTATCCTATTGGTGAAACTAACTATTTGAAATTCAACAGATCCTCTGTTTTCGTCTTTTTCTTCTTGTGAAATAACTGAGATGAATGAATTTTTTACCATAAACTGAAATCTTCTCTCCCCCCCTCTTTTTATTTTAAGATATTTTTTATTGATAGATATCTTTATTGATCAGTAATAATAATGCCCCTAATTTTTATTTGGTATATACAAAAATTTGTATTTCGTTATTAATTTCTAATTTTTTTAATTTAATAAAACTTACTCAATCCTATTTTCATTTTAAAATTGAATTTGAAAGGGGATACAAAAGTATGGTTGGTTTCTTCACTCACAAAAGATAAAAGTTTAGACCTAAAATAATAAAATTTTGTTCATTCTAGATCTAATTGATATGTCATTGAATTAGTATCATGTATCAGAATGGAATGTAAGACAATGTATGCGTGCATCTCTTTGTCGTCATAGACCAGATATGTTATGGGAAATATAGGAAAAATGTACTATTAATGAATTTTCAATCGCGGATACATACGTATCCTTACCATACTGAAACAACTGCCATTATTGGTATTAAACCAATAACGATTCATACAAGCTAAATCTTCTAATCGATAATTGGGCCAAAGAAATAGCTTTAATTTTATAATTTTTTTTTTATATTTTTTGCTTTTATCCACAACTTGACTGTTTACCTCATTCCCATTACAAAAAGATGCCTTTCTATGTCTATTCTTAGAATTGAAACAAATTAGAATTCGCAATTCTCTACGACGTCTAGGCGATAAAATATTTTCAGGAACAAACAAATCATAATTTTTTTTATATCTATTTCCAGTCATCTTTTGATGTTTTGTAATGACTTCATCAGAATTCTTATCAACATGTTTTTTTTCTCGGTATCTTTGATTTATTTGATGTTTACTTTTATGAACTAATGAAATACCGAGGGTTTGATACATAATAAATTTTCCATCATTTTTTATAGCTAGACGAATTGGTTCAATAATCAAAAATCCCCTTTTAATAAATTCTGTAAGAGTTACATCTTTCTGAATCGTCAAAATATCCAGACTCATTTCGCCCCTTTGAATAGAGGATATAGTAATTTCTCTTGGATTTATCAGTCTAAGCAGGAGACAATATACGTTGATGTTATTGATTATTTTTTTATTTAAAGAATCATCCCATCTCAATTGAAAATACAAATACCTTTTTAGGAAGAAATCAAACTCCGCTTTTGTATTGATCTTGTATTGCTTTTTATTTCTATGTTTTTTCATGTCCGATCCCGTATAATCTTCTTCAACATCTTTTTCTTGGTTTGAAAGAGCTGATTTAAGATCTGCTTGGCCCGTGGATTCTTTTTCTCCTTGATTTCGGTTTTCTAATTCAAGAGATTTTTTTTCATTCGACGATATTGATATAAAAGGATCTCTTTTTTTATTTCCAGTGATGCTTTTGTTTTCACTAGCATTTTTTTTTATATTAGAATTAAAAAGTAGTAATTTAATTGGTATAACCCACGGTTTCATTTTATACGTATTATAAAGTCTCACAAATTCTGGCAAGAACCAAAGTTCCAGATTTGATATGGGACGACTTAGTATTTCTTCATTCATTCCCATCCAATCCAAAAGGGGTTTTTGATTGGATAGGTTGATTTTTTGGTCTTGCTGAAGTGTGAGATAAAAAAGACCCTTATTATTGATTTTATCAATTATTTGATACTTATTAACCCTAGTCTTAGTATATTTATTACTGTTAGTGTCAGTATCAATATTGATCCAGGCCTCAATATCGACCTTCGTTTTAAGACAAAAATCGAGAATTCTCCAATCAAAAAATTTTCTATCCGTATTTTTATCCATATCTCGAATATCATCTTCTACCATATTAAATGATTTTTGTTTATGTGTGTTGTAATTATAAAAAATATCTTGGTTAGTTTTTACTTGTAATGGTGATCCATAAATTGAAGAGTACTTCTTAGTTTCAGAATTTATAGATTTATATGCTAAAAGATCATATCTATATTGTTTTTTAAAATTATCCTTTTGATTCAATAATAAATCCGTTTCAATTTTTGTTTTTTTTTCGTAGTGAATTAATTCATCTTTTTCATATAAATCACACAAATCTTTATATAAATCTTTATTTTGAGCTATACAGTTCAATATATTTCGCCATTTTTGTGGTACTACTCTAGACCATTTAATTTGAGATACATCACATTGATATTGATAATGACTCCTTAACCAATTTGTCCATTGATTCATTCCAGAATTGCGAAGATTCTTAGGTCTTAATTCGGAATGAAATAGTTCTTGTCTTACAACAAAAAAATCCTTTATTTCATTCTTAAGAAAAAGGGGGGTTCCATTATATTGAAATACGGATTTCAATTTCTCTAACTTAATAAGTTGGGTTTGTGATAATTTGTAAAATACATATGCTTGTGAAAAGTAAGATAAGTCAAAAAAAGTCTTTGAATTCTTTTGACTAAGACTAATATTAGTATTAGAAAGTGACTCTTTTATAATCGAAATAAATTTAATTAAACTTTGATTTGTTTTATTAATTCTTTCTTGATTTGCTTCATTACTGTTAATGTTTTTATTAATAATTTTTTTTGTTGATTCAAGAAAAAGTTGTGTATTGATACTAGGAATATTAATCATAGATAGAAAGATATCTATGTATATCTTTTCAATGAAAAATATTATAAAATAATGGGATTTACGGATTAATCGAGCAGTTCTTCTTTTTAATATCTGCCAAATATTTTTTTGTGATTCCAATCTTTTATCATCATAACTTATTTTGTTAGAACTAAAATTTCTATCTGAAGTTATAAATCCCTTTTTCTTGTCTTTTGTAATTTTTTCTATTTGATTTATGATTGTGTTTATTCTATCAGTCAGATCTTGCATTTTTTTTTCTGTTAATGAATAATTTGTCCAATCCTGAGATCTAATTTGAATGGACGATTCCTGAATCATCCGATTACTGATTATTGAATCTTTTTTAATTTCACTCAATTCATATACTTCTATTTCTCTCAATCCAAATAATATAATTGGGTTTATTTTTGAGAGTTCTTTTATTATTTCTTTTATAAACAGAATGTTTTTAATGATCCATTTTTTTGGTTTTTTTGAGACATTTAGAAACAATTTTGTTTGTTCTTTAAAAATTCCTAGAATTATAAAACATTTCTTTTGCAATTTTTTTATTTTTTTTTTGAGTTCTTTTAAAATCGGTTCAAAAAATGAAAGTTTTTTTCTGGGAGAACCAAAAGGTAGTTCAGCTTCCATTCCAAAAATTGTTAAAAAACAAAAATCATTTTTTTGACCTTGCTTTTTCATTGGATCGTTATAAGGGGCTCGTAACTTAGATCTGTGCCAAGGTTTAAGACGAAAAGGAAATAGGATCTTGATCTGAATGCCGTCTGTTAACCAGTTTTTTGGAAATTCTTTTTCTGATAATTGAACGCCGTTATAGGTACATTTAACATGCATTTCTCTATTCCAATCCTTTAAGTCCTCATACCATTCCGGAAATTGAAATAATAGTATACGGACGATATTTTTAGCTATTATCAATGAAGATAATATAATATATTTTCTAAGAATTGATTGGGTTACTAATAAAAAACCTCTCATTACTTGAGCAAGTAAAATACTATCCCAGGCTTCCGCTATTTGTATACGCACTTTCTCCTTTCTTTTGTCTTCTTCTTTTTTGTCCTCCTCTTTTTTTTTCGCGCTTTCTTTTGTCTTTTTCTCTGTATAATTCGAAATTGTGAATTCTGTGTTTTTCCACATCCAATTTCTAAAAATTTTTTTCATCCGTTCAGAAATATCAAAAAAAAAAAAAAAAGATTTGTCTATTCGGTCCAAAAA